ACTTATTATATAAATTTATATAAATTGTATTTTTGGGATTATAATATAATATATGTACATCAATATATATATATATATTATTTTATATCTATTATTTTATTTGCATAATGACTTATCAACGAACAAAAAATTGGATTTACCTAGTGAATAGAATATAGTAAAAAAAATTTTATTAAGATTAGATTTTACCAATATCAATGGAATACTTTATTTCAAAATTGATTCTTGAAGTCATTCTAATCATAACACCAAATTCATTTCATTGATACATAAATGTACTCACCAATTCAAATATTTCATCGAATCCATTTATCAATGGATTCAATTTGTCCTGTCCCTAAACCAAATTCGTATTTTATTGAAAAATTCTTTTCAAAAACTTGTTGATCTCTATCCCTCTTACCCAATTTCCAGATTCATTATCGTTTTTTTTATTTCCCGGCTTAGTAGTAGATATAAATATACCTATCGATCGAATCTTAGTAATAAATGATAGTGAAAGAAATGAAGTTTTAACCTCTCGTCCTTTCCAACAAACCAATTATTCCCGTAAAGGATTTTCTCTTTATTTGACTTTCTTTCACATTACTTATTATTTTCTTATTATGACTGGAATAAAAATAAACAATTTCGAAATCTAAATGATTAATCAAAAATTTCTATGGAATTCTGAAAGATGGAAAAATCTTTTTTTTTCGAATCCTTTCATTCCATTATATTGACAATTTCAAAAAACCGTTCATACTATGAACGTAGTATAATGGCGGTCGGGCAAGTATGCCCCCATCGTCTAGTGGTTCAGGACATCTCTCTTTCAAGGAGGCAGCGGGGATTCGACTTCCCCTGGGGGTAGGGTGCTACGAAAGGAAGTTGATCATGAATTTTCAATAAAAACTGAAATGTATTCTTCCTGTTCCTGGGTCGATGCTCGAGTGGTTAATGGGGACGGACTGTAAATTCGTTGGCAATATGTCTACGCTGGTTCAAATCCAGCTCGGCCCAAGAATTTGCCGATCCACTATGAAGTTATATAACCCATTTATTGTTCTCCGGAAATGACTGATGTGCTCTGATACGGAAGAATCAAAATAAGAAACATCCCTAAGGCTATTTATTTTTTTTTTTCTGTATTACATATTTCCACAAATTCGAATCTTGCTAATAATCTAGATTCATATCAAGATCTGTAAATATAAAATCTAGGGAAAATTTTTAAATAAACAAAAAAAATCTTTTTTTTCATTGATTCAATTTTCAATCGATTTGTCAATAACAAACGGATTACGAGTAATCTGTGTCGATCTCACTAAAGTGCATATCGATATAGATATCAATATATATATAGAAATACGCCTCTTTTATTTACAGCAAAATGGTTCGAATCCGAAATAGAAAACGAAAAGGTTTGAAAGAAATCGTAAAAATATGTATACTGTACACCCCTTTCCCTGGGATTGTAGTTCAATTGGTCAGAGCACCGCCCTGTCAAGGCGGAAGCTGCGGGTTCGAGCCCCGTCAGTCCCGATGGATACAAGTCCAATAAAATAAAAAAGACATCAATTCATTTTTTGTGTGAAAGGGAATAAAATTGATAAAAAAAATCTTATTCCTAATAGGGATCCCTCCTGCTTTTTTTCCTTTTTCGTCGAAACCTTTACCTTAAATGAAAAAGGAAAAGGAAGGAAAGGAAATTTTGAATTCCATCAAAAAGAAATGTTTTTTTGTTTTATTTAGTATGGATAAAAGATCTTCCTATGTTATACTATTTAATTCTCGACGATGAGTCGATTTGATAGCTCAGATATTGTTATTCGTGATATTGATCCGATTTGATATCATCGAAATCAAATTTCTACCATTGTTGAATTAATTATCGATGAAAGATTTATCATCTCTATGGGATTAAATCCCGAATTTTTTATTGGAAATTTAAGAGAAATAAAACATAATAGAGATTATGGAAGTAAATATTCTCGCATTTATTGCTACTGCACTGTTTATTCTAGTTCCTACTGCTTTTTTACTTATAATTTACGTAAAAACGGTAAGTAAAAGTGACTAATTCACTTAAATATGACTTCTTAATTTTTAACAATGTAATCAATGATTAAAAAAAAAATGAAAAAGGTTTTCAATTTGGGGTCTTAGTCTTAAAAAAAAAGATCGGACTACAATCAGCGTAATCCAGATAGTAGAAATATATTTGATTTCTACTATCTGAGAATTGCGTCCAAATTTCTTTTAGTTTCATCTATTTGATTTGTATTGATTCCAATAAATCTGAAATAATCAAAAAACAACTCTTATTCTTCCGATTCTAATTTTTTTAGATTTCGTATTCTTTTTACAATCCCGGTATCGTATTAAAAAAAGAAACGGGGGTAAAAAAGCAGGAATAGGGATTACGCGATCCCCCATTTTCCATATATATAACCTGGTTAAGCGTCAGTTCATCGAAATAGAAATTTTAAGAAGAATTCGGTTGGAATAGGAATCAATTTCCTATTCTATCAATTTCCTATTCTATTTGATTCTCTTGATTTTCTCAAAATACGAATATGGAAATAATTCAAATCTTTGTTTGATTGAAAGGGTATTTTCAATTTCTATAATTATTTTCAATTTCTATAATATACATATATATATACATAGAATACATTACACTACTAGAATATAACAGAACCCTGAAATGCAGATCTATTTTCTATTTGAACTCAATCAATTAACTAGTATAAATGAAATACTTTAATTCAATAGTTCGGAAATTTAAAAACCCGGGTAGAAAACAAAAAATGGGTACTTTGACCCCTTAACTCAATTTTGAGTATCCCTATAGTCCACTTCTTCCCCATACTACGAGGGAAAGGGAAAATGAAAAAACTACCATTAAAGCAGCCCAAGCAAGACTTACTATATCCATGTAAATTTTGTCTCCTATCTCTATTATGAAGGAATTATTTCATTATTATTCAAAAACTTTTCTTCTATTATTTTATTTTGTATTATTCACTAAAAATACTATAATAATAGCGGAATTGCTGTTAGAGAGTCAAAAAAAAAAGGATTCTGGGCTAACACCATTGACGAAAAACAAGAATCCATTCTATTAGAACATCTAAAAAGTTTTTTTATATGATTTTTAGTAAAATCGGAAAACATTAAGCATAAACAAAACATCCGGAAACATCCTCGGAAGTTTTAAGTAAATGAATGTTACTAACAGGTAGGAATAATAAGATTTCTGTTTTATCCCCCCATTTCATTAAGTAATTTCATTTCATTAAGTAAAAAAAAAAAAAGAATCAAGACAGATTAATTTGCATACTTATACTATTATTTCTATTTGAAATAATCCCTTAATGTCTCCCGATTCGTTCTCTAAAATAACTAAAATAATCGGAAGATTGCTTGCCTATTCATTTTTTTTTACTAGAGGTTAGTGAAAAGAAAGATTTTCTTTTTTCTATTTTCTGTTAGATTTTAGAATAAAAAATTTTGAATTTTATTAGAATATAGAATATTTTAAATTATATATACTTTTAAGATTAAGAAAGCGAGTTAACTAAATTAAAACAAAAAACTATTCAATCTAACTAATCTAACTAATATTAATTAAATGTGGAAGCATTCATAGACTTTACATCAGTCTGTATACAAGGTTTTTCTTCCGCCCGTTCTCTAACTAAAAAAGGAATTCCCTATCCGACTTATCCTTATCCAATCTAATTCAAGACCCAGTCAGTAGACGGACACTACAATAGTTGTGTGGTGAAAGAACTATCATTTCTAAATTGATTGATTCCTTTTCACTACTTGAATCCGAGACGAAAATATTTACAGCATTTTTTAGAACAAACCCACTGATGCTTAGAATTTAGAATCAAACGCAAGTCTCAAGACTCCTTTTCCCTAGCGTGCTTCTGTTGGAAAAAAGTTTTCTATAAAAAACGTAATACAATATTTCATTTCAAATGTCTTATCGATTAGGCGACACCCGGATTTGAACTGGGGAAAAAGGATTTGCAGTCCCCCGCCTTACCACTCGGCCATGCCGCCAAATAGATATAGATATATAGATATATAAAGTATATGAGAATACCCCCTTTTTTCTATTGATTTTTTTTTCTATTGAAAAAAGAAAAAAAGGCTCAAGACAAATCACAACCGTTAACTATTAATTTATGAATTATTCTTGAATATTTGAATCTAAAATGGTTTTTTTCTTAATGAGATAAGAAAATAAAATTGATACATAACTAATCAATATTGCTTTTTTATTGAAAAAAAAAACTTTTTCCATTCCAATTATAACAGCAACTGTCAATATATGTAAACCCTAGAACATAAATTTGAATTGTTACACAGATATTATCTAATCGGGTATCTTACCCATCCATATATATAATACCGATACTATACGACGGAATTCTCAAGAAATTGTCGTGCTTCTTCTTTTTTACAATTTTTCTATTCAATTTATTGAATAGAAAAATTGTAAAAATTAACACGACATGTTATGTGTTGTCCCGAACAAATATGACTGCAATAAAGTTAGAGACAGATCTATAGCTGGAGTTAAATCTATGCATGTTTAAAAAATACAAAAGCCTTATTTTTTACACATTACACATTCCAATCGTATTCTGAAAAAAATAGTTAAAAATATTTCTTTTCTTTACAATCCCGAATTCATTTTTCTGGTATCCAATTGAATTGGAATATGTAATATCATAATAATGATAGAAATGGGATGTATTTTTTTATATTCCTTAAAAAAAATCTTGAAATCCGGGTCGAATTTTTCAATTCATTTCCATTTTTAGATTAGAATTTAGATTCTATCTGTTTGTTTTGTTGCAAATTCCTTCCTTCGAAGTTGAGTATAAAATTCTATTTTATTTATTCCTCTTTTCATAATAGGTATTTCATACACTAATAAGTATTTCATACACGGGATTAGGTAAAATTTCATGTAATTCAGTATAAAGAACAGAAATTCC